GGGGATAAGAAAAAGTCTTTCTATTCGGAAAATGAGTAACAGTAATAAAAGGGCGTATCCTCTTTTTTACATTACCATCAAGTTGACATTTGTTATTCCAAAAAAAAGACGTACTTTCATTATTATTCATTGTCAATAAATTTAATAAACAAAACTGATTTTGAATCCTTTTTGGTACTTGTTTTCCCCATAAAGATATTGAATAGACGGAGCTACTTTTTTGACCACTATAATTTTGAAAATGAACGTTTAAATGTCCATCAAAAGTAAGTAAATAAACACGAAACATATAAAATGCAGTTAATCCTGCTGTGGAACAAGCTATTATTGCGAAAATTGGCGAATACAACCAACTATCATTAAGAATTTCATCTTTGGACCAAAAACAAGCAAGAGGTGGAATACCACAAAGAGAAAGCGTACCCACCAAAAAAGACGTTTTTGTGATTGGTACATGCTTTTTTAAACCGCCCATAAGAACCATATTCTGGCTTTTATCTGGAGAATAGCCAACAATGGATTCCATTGAATGAATAATGGATCCGGATCCTAAAAACAACAATGCTTTTGAATAAGCATGAGTAATCAAATGAAATAAAGCAGCTCGATAAGAACCCATACCTAGAGCTAGCATCATATAACCCAGTTGAGACATTGTAGAATAAGCTAAACTTCTTTTAATATCTTTTTGAGCAAGGGCTAAAGTAGCTCCTAATAGTACTGTTATTATACCTATCAAAGATATAAAATTCATTATGTAAGGTGTGATTACAAAAAGAGGAAGAAGCCGAGCTACAAGAAAAATGCCCGCTGCTACCATAGTAGCGGCATGGATAAGAGCGGAAATAGGAGTGGGCCCTTCCATGGCATCAGGTAACCATACATGAAGGGGGAATTGCGCGGATTTAGCAACTGCACCAGCAAATAAGAGAAAGGAACACAAAGTAACAAATAATAAATGAACGTGATTATTATTATCAATTAAGTTATTCACTATTTCGAACAAATCCCTAAATTCAAAACTACCCGTTATCCAATAAAGACCTAAAATTCCTAATAATAAACCAAAATCCCCTACACGATTAGTTACAAAAGCTTTTTGACAAGCAGTTGCTGCAATAGGTCGCGTGAACCAAAAACCTATTAATAGGTAAGAACACATTCCAACTAATTCCCAAAAAATATAAATTTGTATCAAATTAGAACTAGTAACTAATCCTAACATTGAGGTATTGAAAAAACTCAGATAAGCAAAAAATCTTAAATATCCTTGATCATGAGACATATAATTATCACTATAAAAAAGAACCAAAATTCCAACAGTAGTAATTAATATTAACATAATAGAAGCAAGTGGATCGATTAAGTGACCGAACTCTAAAGAAAAATCATTATTAATGGTCCAAGACCATACATATTGATAGATAAAACTTCTATTTATTTGTTGAATAGAGAGATAGACGGAAAGAAGCATAACCATGCTTAACAGTAAAATGCTAGGAAAAGCCCACGCACGACGAAGATTATTTGTTGCTGTCGGAAAAAGGAGAAGTCCCATTCCTATTAATATAGGAACTGGTAGTGGAATGAAAGGTATAATCCATGAATATTGATATGTATATTCCATAAAACAACCTTGTTTTATTGTTAATTAATTGTTTCTGATTCACCGGCTCTTATCTATTTTTTTTTTTTAGATTCACGAAGTCTTAAATGAATTCTATATAATAATAATTATATTTATTTTTTTAAATATTTATATTTAGAATATATATAAAATTGTATATAATTTTTTTATTATATATTTCAATTCATATTAATAGATGTTTAATATTTATATTCTATTTTATATTGATTATATTGAAATAGAAAGGAAGATCTTTCTCAGGATCCCATAACTTGACCCCGCCCTCCCAAAAAAGAAGAAAGACTCAACTATTTTAGAGTTCTCTTTCAAAAACATATAAAAGAAGAAAAGAATACTTCAACTAAAAAGGTTCAATTACTAATGATTAACTACTCGTTTTCTTTTTCGTTGTAATTTCAAAATGAAAATTCGGCGGCCTCGCTTTTTCAACTTGATCAGTGTAATATAAAAAAGATGGAAATAATTAAGGACTGGGATGGGTTTTTTTGAAACCTTTGGATCTATTTTTTTTTTCTTTATCTGTTTAACTAGAGGACTACAAGAATAGATAGGGATATTAAAAAAAAAATACTTTCGAATTTTTGTTCCATTTTTATCCCCCGCAAAGCAAAAGAAAAATGCAAATTATTTGCAGAATAGATGTCTTTCACATCCAACTATAGAAATGAATAACTTGTTTTTTAAATTTTCATGGCAGTTCCAAAAAAGCGCACTTCTATATCAAAAAAACGTATTCGTAAAAATATTTGGAAAAAAAAAGCATATTGGGCAGCGTTGAAAGCTTTTTCGTTAGCTAAGTCTCTTTCGACTGGAAATTCTAAAAGTTTTTTCTACTTGAAATTCTAAAAGTTTTTTTGTACAAAAAAGAATAATAATCAAAACCGTGATTTACTAATATGAATGCTAAAATGAGACTTTTTTGTTTGCAATTGAAAAAATAAAAGCTAGAAAGTATCACTCCTTATTAATTGAATCTAGTTTATTATTTCCGAATGGGGAGTCTTATTTTCCCCATACATTTCCTTTTAACACTCATGGACTATAATAAAATAAACAATTTTAAATAATTCTAGACTACTAAATAAATTTATATTTATAAAGCTATACTATATAATATGCAATAAAAAAAATATCAAAATGAATCCTTGAATCTCGACGATTAATCTAAAAATGGATTAGTATTATTTCAAATACGCTGGCCGCTATGGTGAAATCGGTAGACACGCTGCTCTTAGGAAGCAGTGCTAGAGCATCTCGGTTCGAGTCCGAGTAGCGGCATGTCATCTTCTAAAAGAGATACAATAAGACCTATAATGAATTCAATTCTGAATTTGAATTCAGTATATATAATTGAGTACCCCCCCTTTTTTATTATGATATTTTCTACTCTAGAACATATATTAACTCATATATCCTTTTCGCTCGTTTCAATTGGAATTACAATTTTTTTTATAACCTTATGCGTCGATGAAATCATAGGACTATATGATTCGTCAGAAAAAAGCATGATAGCAACTTTTTTATGTATAACAGGATTATTAGTCACTCGTTGGGCTTATTCGGGTCATTTTCCATTAAGTAATTTATATGAATCATTACTTTTTCTGGCATGGAGTTTCGCCATTATTCATATGGTTCCCTATTTTAAAAAACAGAAAACGGATTTAAGGACAATAACCTCGTCAACCACTATTTTGACCCAGTGCCTTGTTACTTCAGGTCTTTTAAGTGAAATGCAGCAATCAGAAATATTAGTACCTGCTCTCCAATCCCAATGGTTAATGATGCACGTAAGTATGATGGTTTTGGGCTATGCAGCTCTTTTGTGTGGATCATTATTATCAGTAGCTCTTTTAGTCATTACATTTCGAAAAGCTTTAAGAATTTTTAGTAAAAACACAAAAATTGTAAATGATTCATTTTCCTTTGTAGAAATCCAATATATGAATGAAGGAAACAATGTTTTACTAAGCACCTCTTTTTTTTCGTCGAAAAACTATTACAAGGCTCAACTGATTCAACAATTAGATCATTGGAGTTCTCGTATTATTAGTTTAGGATTTATCTTTTTAACCATAGGTATTCTTTCCGGAGCAGTATGGGCTAATGAAGCATGGGGATCCTATTGGAATTGGGATCCAAAAGAAACTTGGGCATTTATTACTTGGACTATGTTTGCTATTTATTTACATACTCGAACAAATCCAAATTTTGAAAGTAGAAATTCCGCAATTGTGGCTTTTCTGGGCTTTATTATAATTTGGATATGCTATTTTGGGGTCAATTTATTAGGAATAGGCTTACATAGTTATGGTTCATTTAATTTACATTAACATCTAATTTAATGAAATATAACTATGTAAGCCTATAAATACAAAAAAGAAATCTAATTTTAAATAAAAAATTATTAAATCAAATAAGAAATCAAAATATCTATTATATATAATAGATAGAATCTTAATATAGAGAGTCTAAATATAATAAATATATAAGAATATATTAAGTAAGAATAAGATAAGAAAACTTTGTATAAGGTGCACGAACCATTTGAATCAAGTAGTGTAGTGATTCAAATGGTTCTCACAAAGACGAAATTTATTTCGTTACAATTTATTTTTCCTTATTATTATTGTTTTTTTTTTTTACTTAAGTTAAAACTTTAGAGAAAATTGAATTTAAGAGAAAAAGGACTTCTTTCTCATTGTACAACGCACAATATTCAAACTAATAGAATTCTTTTTGAATTTTTTCTTGAAAACTATCGATAAAAAAAATGAGATATAATAGCTTCCACTTTGTCAACTGATAATGAAAGAACGAAATCCGGATAAATACCAATCCCAATTATTGGTAGAAGGAGAGAGATCGAAACAAATAACTCTCGCGGACCAGAATCAAAGAAATAAGAATTTGGAACATTAAATAGCTTGTATCCGTAGAACATTTGGCGTAACATAGATAATGAATAAATCGGCGTTAATATCATTCCAATTGCCATTAAAAAAGTAATTAGTATTTTTGGCATTAAAAGATACTTTTGACTGGTAATTATTCCAAAGAATACTAAAAATTCGGCAACAAAACCGCTCAGGCCCGGTAATGCAAGGGAAGCCATCGATAAGAGACTGAACATCGTAAATAGTTTTGGAAGGGGGATAGCCATTCCACCCATTTCATCGAGATAAAGAAGGCGTATTCTATCATAACCCGTTCCGGCCAAGAAAAATAGAGCCGCACCAATAAATCCATGAGAGATTATTTGTAATATGGCTCCATTAAGTCCCGTATCGCTTATAGATGCAATTCCAATAATTATGAAACCCATATGCGATATAGAGGAATAGGCTATTCTTTTTTTTAAATTACGTTGACCAGGAGATGCTGAAGCTGCATAGATTATTTGTATTGCACCCACTAGAATCAACCCAGGAGAAAATAGGCAATGAGCATGCGGTAATAATTCCATATTGATTCGAACCAACCCATAAGCTCCCATTTTTAATAAGATTCCAGCTAGAAGCATGCACGTACTATAATGTGCTTCCCCATGTGTATCTGGTAACCATGTATGTAAGGGTATAATCGGTAATTTGACCGCAAAAGCAATAAGAAATCCCATATAGAATATTACTTCGAGTGCCACAGGATACGATTGATTAGCTAATGTTTCAAAATTCAGTGTTGGCTCATTGGAACCATATAAACCAATACCCAAAACTCCTATTAATAGAAAAATGGAACCCCCCGCAGTGTACAAAATAAACTTTGTAGCTGAATAGAGACGTTTCTTTCCCCCCCACATCGATAGAAGTAGATAAACGGGAATTAATTCGAACTCCCACATTAGGAAAAATAGTAAAAGGTCTCTAGAGGAAAATGATCCTATTTGACCGCTGTACATTGCTAACATTAAAAAATGGAACAATCGTGCATCTCGAGTAACTGGCCAGGCCGCTAAAGTAGCTAAAGTTGTAATAAATCCCGTCAATAAAATAGGTCCTATAGAAAGTCCATCTATTCCTAATCTCCAATAAAAATCAATAAAAGGGATCCACTTATAATTCTCTGTTAGTTGGATTAGTGGATCATCCAGTTGAAAATGATAAGAGAATGTATAGGTTATTAAAAGAAGTTCTAAAATGCATATACATAGTGTATACCATTTCATGACCTTATTACCTCTATGAGGTAGGAAGAAAATTAAAGAACCCGTTAATATGGGAAAAACTACAATTATAGTTAACCAAGGAAAATAATTCGTGGTAAAGACAAGATACACTTGGACCAAAAAACCCCGCGCTCAAAAATACAAATAAATCTTATTTATTTTTTTCTTTTTGAGTACGGGGTTTTGTCGGTAAAAAAAGAAACTGTATTCAAAATGTATTGAAATGCTTTTTTATGAAACGTATTAATAAGCTAGACCCATACTTCGAGTTGTTTCATGCCATAAATAAACTCGAACGCTCAAAAAATCCGTTGGACAAGCAGATTCACATCTCTTACAACCAACACAGTCCTCGGTTCTTGGAGCGGAAGCAATTTGCTTAGCTTTACACCCATCCCAAGGGATCATTTCTAAGACATCCGTCGGGCAGGCCCGTACACATTGAGTACATCCTATACAGGTATCATAAATCTTTACTGAATGCGACATTGGATATCTATCAATTTTTGAATGTCATAAACTTTCGATCTAGTAAACTTATAAATGAATCATATATTTAAACACCAGATGAATCAATGATTTTATCAGAATTTTTTACATCAATTAAATTCCGGATCGACTCAAGAGATTGAGCCAAGATACTTTAATTTCTTGCCCTTTGTCATATCTACGTATGATATACGCTAATTTATATTTATGCTAGTTGAATTTCAATTCCTGAGGAGTCTTTTTTCAATTTTGATAATGGATACTACTTATTTATTCAATAAATTGGATTGATTGATACGAATTGATTTTCTGTTACGATAAATTGACGAAACAATAGCCAACCCAATAGCTGCTTCGGCGGCTGCAATAGCTATAATAAAAATTGAGAAAATATCCCCTTTTAATTGCCGACTATCAAAAAAATCAGAAAATGTTACGAAATTCAGATTAACTGAATTCAGTATAAGTTCAAGGCACATAAGAGCCCTAACCATATTTCGACTCGTTATCAATCCATAAATACCGAGAGAAAATAAATAGGCACTCAAAACAAGTACATGTTCGAGTATCATTGACCAGCTCCTTATTAATTTGAATTCATTTCAATATGAACAACAATTCCACAAATTAGGTTTACTAGAATAAGTACTAATAAGTACAAAAGAAAGGAATAGTATTTTCTTCTACAATTCAAATAGAATTGAAAAGAAATGGATTTAATAACCCAAAGCAAAGTTCCATTTTTATTGCTGTTAACAGTTATAAAGATTGGATTGATCATTGACGAGCAACAGCAATTGCACCTATCAAAGAAACTAAAAGTATTATTGAAATGAGCTCAAATGGAAGAAAAAAATCAGTTGATAAATGAATTCCAATTTGTTGACTATTACCTATAAAATCTTGCTCTATAATCTGATTTGATTTTGTCGTCCAAATAATCCCGTACCAAGACGTATTTAGAATAGTAGTAATTAGTGAAATAAAAATACTTGTACAAACCAACGACGTAATCCCATCACCAACAGTCCAAAGATTCAAATCTTTGGAATATTCTGAACCATTCATGAACATCACAGCAAATAGGATTAAAACATTTATAGCTCCCACGTAAATAAGTAGCTGCGCAGCCGCTACAAAATAGGAGTTTGATAAACTAAAAAATAAGGATATGCAAACAAGAACCAATCCCAAGGAAAAGGCCGAAAATATGGGATTGTTAAGTAATACCACTCCCAGACCTCCTACTATAAGAACCGATCCTAGAAAAACTAAAAGAAAATCATGTATTGGTCCAGGCAAATCCATTCTATTTAAAAGATAAATAAATTGAAATGTGTTTCATGATTTTATTGACCCGACCAGGCAATTTTTTATGATATGCTCCTAATTGAATTCTAATCGAATCCGTTTTAATTGGTGTAGGTACACAATTAGTGAACCCCCTTTGACTCGAAAGAAAAGAAAGCCTAGTTAGTTTAAGTTTAATTTGAAATAGAAAATTTCGAAATAATTATGTATATATGATTTTCACTCCAAAAGCAAAATGGAGTGACGTTTAGCACTAACCAATCCATAGTTGGTCCTAATTTTTAGTTAATGAAAAAAAAAAAAAAGAAAATAAAGAACTCATTCCTTTCGATTTAAATTAGATCCAATTGAATCTTGATAATTAGCAATTCTTCTTTAATCACAAAGTTTTTACGGTTTTTATTTTATTTGCGGTGAATTCAAAATTGTTCGAATTGTATAATCGTCGATTACTGACATTGGTAAACGACCCAAAGCGATTTGATTATAATTCAATTCGTGACGATCATAAGTAGAAAGTTCATATTCTTCCGTCATTGATAAACAGTTTGTTGGACAATACTCAACGCAGTTACCACAAAATATACAAATTCCGAAATCAATACTGTAATTAAGCAATCGTTTCTTTCGAATACCTGTTTCCAATTTCCAATCAACAACGGGGAGGTCTATAGGACATACACGAACACATACTTCACAAGCAATGCATTTATCAAATTCAAAATGAATTCGACCGCGGAAACGCTCCGATGTAATTAATTTTTCATAAGGATATTGAATAGTTACGGGTAAACGATTTGCGTGAGATAAGGTAATCATGAACCCCTGACCAATGTACCTTGCAGCTCGTACTGTTTGTTGACCATAATTCATGACCCCAGTTACCATAGGGAACATATCGTAAAGATCTATGAATAATTTTATCTTTGTTTCTTTCTCTTGTTTGAAAGACGCCATAAATATAGAATAGCCCATTCCTTTTTCCTTTACAGTGAAAGAAGTTGGGAGGAAGTTGTTAATAATAGATTACCGAGAGAAATCGGTAAAAGAAATTTCCATCCAAGATTTAATAATTGGTCCATTCTTAGCCTAGGTAAAGTCCATCTTGTTGTGATAGAAATGAACAAAAACAAATAAGTTTTCGCTAATGTAATAAAAATACCGATTGTCGTTCCAAAAACTCTACCTACTTTAGTTATTTCAAAGAGCCCAGGAACAGATATGTACGGAATAGAGATATTCCAACCGCCCAAGTAAAGAACTGTTACAAATAACGAAGAAACTAATAGATTTAGATAGGAAGCAACGTAAAATAAACCAAATTTTATACCTGAATATTCGGTTTGATAACCTGCTACTAATTCTTCTTCTGCTTCTGGTAAATCAAAGGGTAATCTTTCACATTCTGCTAGGGAAGAAATTAGAAAAACAAGAAACCCTATAGGTTGCCGCCACAAATTCCAACCCCACAAACCATATTTTGATTGGGCTTCAACTATATCAACTGTACTTGAACTGTTAGATAATCATAGTCGGTGATAACATCACTGTTCCCACCGCTATTCCAGAACCGTACGTGAGATTTTCACCTCATACGGCTCCTCGGGGGCCTCCAATAAATCTAAGGACCTCATTGAGATTCTTTATCTTGATACGGTTGGAGTATAAATATATATATATAAATATATATATAGATAGAGTAAAAAATTGTGGTGTGGTAAGGTCCCGAATTAAACCAATGGAATTCTGTCTGCTAGGCTATAATAATGATTAAATCATTCAAAAAGCACTTCTGAATTGATCTTGTCCTTTAATAATTAAAATTTATCTTTGCTGAGTAATAACCTAATCCTTCAATAAAATACTCCTTGTAGCAATATCAATAGATACTTCAACCCAGCCTTTTCATTACGAAAAAAATGAAACATTCCATATAGCTCATTAATCATGACAGAGTATCGCTATGAATATGAGTATAGAAAAGAATAAAAAGATCCTTTTGTTTTTTTTCCTATTCTTCTTTCTAAAAATGGGGGTTTCAAAAAAGGATTATTTCGTTCCTGATAGTCATTTTGTAATCTGTGGATAGGAGCCTACTCTGGATCGGAATCGCGAGGAGTACTGCTTGATCATTTCTACCAAACGTCAAGCCCCAATTAGGATTCTTTTTATGTTATGAAAAAGAATCCTGTTGGATAATTTACATAATATATCTCCATTACTAATCCTTTATGTAGTTTTGTGTTCCTAACCATCCACTTATTTTTTATCAATCATCCGTTCTGGTACTACATAGAAACAAAGGAGAATCGAAACTCTATACGGTTGATGTTTTGAACCCGCTTCAAGCTAGGATGACTAATCAACCAATCTTGGGGTAAAAGTTTTGCTAATATTTATTTTCTTTTTGTTCTTGTACGTACGAAATGAGACTCCATATTTTTTACTGCAAATTTGTAAGCTGTTTTCTTTCACTCATATAACTATCTGATTTAGTCCATCACCATCAATAATGAATAAAACAATGAGGATATCTATTTTATTTCTTTACTAACAAAACAAGAAATAAATTAAGAAAAGGTTAAACGAATCGCACGTAGAGATATTGATAACACACAAAGAGTTAATGGTATTTCATAACTAATTGATTGAGCAGCGGCTCGTAGACCACCTAAAAAAGAATATTTATTATTTGATCCATATCCTGACATAAGAAGTCCGATGGGAGCAATACTGGAAACGGCAATCCATAAAAAAACACCAATATTGAGATCAGATAATACAAGGTGATAGCTAAAAGGAATTACTGAATAACTTAGTAAAATGGATATAACTGCTATGGATGGTCCTATGCTAAATAAACGAGTATCTCCTCGAGACGGTAGAAGATTCTCTTTGAAAATTAGTTTTGTTCCATCAGCTAAAGCTTGAAGAATTCCCATAGGCCCCGCGTATTCAGGCCCAATACGTTGTTGTATTCCTGCAGATATTTCTCTTTCTAACCACACTATTACGAGTACACCTAGAGTAATTCCCAATACAAGACTCAAAATAGGTATAAGCATCCATATGATTCCATAGACCTCTTTCAAAGATTGCAATCTGGAAAAAGAATTAATATCTTGTACTTGGGTTGTATCAATTATCATTTCAACGATCTACTTCTCCCATAATGATATCTATGCTACCTAGTATCGTCATAATATCAGCCAATTTCATTCTTTTAACTAACTGAGGAAGAATTTGCAAATTGATAAAACCAGGCGGACGGATTTTCCATCTCCAAGGAAACCCACTTTGATCGCCTATTAAAAAAATTCCCAATTCCCCTTTTGGAGCTTCAACGCGTACATAAAGTTCTTGCTTCGGCAATTCAAAAGTGGGAGAAGGTTTTTTACTAATGAATCTATATTCAAAACCGTTCCATTCTGGATCCTTTTCTCTATCAAAACATCGTATTTCCAAATTTTCATAAGGCCCCCCCGGAATTCCTTCCAGAGCCTGCTGAATAATTTTGATAGATTCCTTCATTTCACTGATTCGGACTAAATAACGAGCTAATGAATCCCCTTCTTTTTGCCACTGGATTTCCCAATCCAATTCGCCGTAACATTCATAACGATCAACTTTACGAAGATCCCATTCTATTCCGGAAGCTCGTAGCATTGGTCCTGATAAACCCCAATTTATTGCTTCTTCCCCGCCAATAATGCCCACCCCCTCAACTCGTTCTAAAAAAATGGGATTCCGCGTAATAAGTTTTTGATATTCCGAAACTGCCGTTAAAAAATAATCACAGAAATCCAAGCATTTATCTATCCATCCATGCGGTAGATCGGCCGCTACTCCTCCGATACGAAAATAATTATGCATCATTCTCATACCGGTGGCAGCTTCAAATAGATCATATACTAATTCTCTTTCTCTGAAAATGTAGAAAAAGGGAGTCTGTGCACCAATATCCGCCATAAAAGGGCCAAGCCATAAGAGATGAGAAGCTATCCGACTCAACTCTAACATAATTATTCTGATATAACTTGCTCTTTTAGGTACTTGAATATTCCCCAACTGTTCTGGTCCATTTATGGTTATTGCTTCTGTGAACATAGTCGCTAAATAATCCCACCGTGTTACATAAGGCAGATATTGTATAACAGTTCGGTTTTCCGCAATTTTTTCCATCCCTCGGTGTAAATAACCCAATATTGGTTCACAATCAATAACATCTTCACCGTCTAGAGTAAGGATGAGCCGAAGAACACCATGCATTGATGGGTGGTGAGGTCCCATATTGACTATCATGAGGTCTTTTCTTGTCGTTGTTACATTCATAAGGTTATTCCTCGATTCTTTCTTTCATGAATTGCTCAAAACGAAACAAAAAGTTCATAAAAATTCAAGATCTAAGAAATTAAATAATTCTAGTTCTTTTTCAAATTAACGAGGTTTTGATTCTCGGATATCTAGTTGACTAATTAATTCTTTATAACGGACTTTGCTTTTCTTTGACAAATAAGATAGCAAGCGTTGTCGTTTTCCCAGGATTTTACGTAAACCTCTTTGGGATAAAAAGTCTTTTCTGTGGAATTCCAAATGGGAAGTAAGTCTTCGTATCTTATTGGTGAAGCTAACTACTTGAAATTCAACAGACCCCCTGTTTTCTTCTTGTGAAATAACGGAAATGAATGCATTTTTTAACATAAAAAAATATTCTATCGTCCTTTTTTCTTTTTGAACTAAATGAATTTTACCAATCAGTAAGAATAATGCTAGTCATTTATATATATATATAAAATAGAATTTCTTTACGAACTCCGAATTTTCTCAACTCATTTTATGAAATGATTTTATCAAATAAAGTTTCTCAATCCAATTTCCGAGTTGATTAAAATAGGATTATGAAAGCATGGTATGTAGATTTTTTCACTAAAAAAAAAAAAAAGAGGATTCTGTTGATTCATTTATAGATCTAATTGATATTGATATGTGCATTGGATTTCCATTCCGATACCAGAATGCAAATCTAATGCATCTCTTTGTTTCAGATATCAAATAGGGTATAGAATGGATATAAAAAAGGTATCATTAACGAATTTTCACTCGCGGATACATATGTATCCTTAGCATACTGAAACGGCTGCCATTATTGGTATGAAACCAATATCGATTCATACAAGCTAAATCTTCTAATCGATAATTAGGCCAAAGAAATGATTTTATCATTTTATTTTTCTTTTTTTCATTGTTATCCACAACTTCACCACAGTTTTTTACGTATTTGCAAAATACTGGATTTTTTTGGATAAGATTTCCATTTCTCGAATAGAAAGAAATTAGAATTCGTAATTCTCTACGGCGTTGGGTGGATAAAACTGTTTCAGGAACAACCAAATCATAATTACTTTTGTGTCTAACGTCAGTATTGGTGTTAGCCATAAAAAGGGTTCTTCGGTATCTGAATCTTTCAGTAATTTCGAAACTCTCATCATCATCGTAGGGATCAATCTGCTCAATCAAAGGAATCTTTATCATTTGATAGATCAAAAATTGTGCATCCTTATTTTGTCTAGATATACGAAGTGGTTCGATACCGAATAGTCCTGCGGTAAACACAATGTTCTTAAGACTTTTTTTGGTTTTCGAAAATTCCATTTTCAGTCTTCCCCTTTTGATAGAGGTTAACCAAGTTTTTTTTATCTCTTTCGCGTCTTTGAGTTTCTTCAGTTTATTCAATTCGTATCCATTCACTTTTAGTCTGTCCACTCGATCATAGTCATCCTCATCAGCATCCTGCGGCGATCTCACTTGAATATTACGGATATCCCCGTTTTTTAGGTATTCCACGAAGGGCCGTTTAAGTTTGTATGCTGTATAGGCTTTAAGATCCCCTGGGCTTTTGTTTTCTTTTTTATTTTTATTCTCTAATGCTAAATCGATCACTTTCATTTTCTTGTAGGGATTCTCTAGCTTTGTATTTCTCTTGATGTTTTTGTTTTCAAGAAAATTTGCCATAAGATTTTGAATAGCCTTTTCATTTTCATTTTGAATAACCTTTTCCGTTCCATCTTCAATAAGATCTTGAATAAGATTTGCATTTCCTTGCTGATTTACAAAAAGTAATTTTATTGGTATGATCCACGGTTTTAATTGATATCTAAGATCCATTGGGATCAATTCCGGGAAGAACCAACCTTTCAGATCCGAGATGCAATTATTTGGGATTTCTGTATTCATTCCCAGCCAATCAAAAAGTGGGTTTTGGTTTTTCGTTCGTTCATAATTTTGCCAATGCAAAAAAACCCCAGGCTTAATACTTGTATTACCATTTGACGCGGTCCAGTATTTTACAGTATCGCCACTATTTGCCGAGGTCCAGTTCTTAGCAGTCCCGGCTTTCTGTTTTAAACCAATTAAACCAACAGGGAGAAGTCTCCAATGAAAAAATTTGCGGTCTGGAAACGTATACAGATTCAGAAGATCATTTTGTACTAAAAAATTCTTGCTAAGAACAATACCTTCTGGACTATCAAATAATTTACCTTGCTGTCTATTGTAATTGTAAGAAATCCTTTGTTTATTATTTATACATAGTGGTGATACATACTTATCTTCGGAATTAATAGATTGATATGAAAAAAGGTCATACCTATAGGATTTTATAGAGTTCTTAATAGTCTCGTCTTTTTGGCCTCTGTAAGTTCCCAATCTAAAAAAATGGCCTTCATCGTCTAATGAATTTGCTTCAAAGAAATTTATTCTTTTTTCATTAGAATACCTTTTAGTTAAGTATGTATTTTCGTCCATACATTGTTGATTCACTTTAGTTCGCCATTTTTCTTGGCTTAAGCTATTCCATATAATTGCAGATACATTATATTGATAATGAGCCTTTAACCAGTTTTTCCATTTAGTTTTTGAAGAATTAAAACAATTTTTATGTTTTAATTTAGAATCAAAGATTTGTTGTGCGTCAAAATAATCCTTTATTTCTTTCTTAAGAAAAAGGGATGCTCCGTCATATTGAAGAACATATCTTAACTTCTCTAAGTTAATAAGTTGGGTTTGGTATAATTTGTAAAATACATAGGCTTGGGACACAGAGGATAAGTGCGAATGACCTTTTGACTTCTTAATCTTATTGCTAGCCAAAATATTCGTAAGCTTAATATCATTCTCTGAAATCCGAATATCAGTATCATAAAGCGACTCTTTAAAAATCGAAATAAAGGGATTTTTTTTTTTCTTTGTTTTAGATTTATAAATATTTGTTTTATACACTTTTTCTTTATTTGTTTCAATCTTGTAAATGGATTTTACACTCATTTTTTGTGAAAATTCAAAAAAATGTTTTGGATGGATCTTGCGAATAGAAATCGCACATCGAACGAAATTGAGGTGTATCCTTTTAATATTGCGGGATATCTTTTTAATGAAAAATATTAGAAAATAATAAGATTTTCGGATTCTTAGAAAAAAATATTTTTGTCGGATTAATCGAGCTTTTATTCTTTTTAATTTCTTTAAAATATTTTTTTTTGCTTGTCCTAGTTTATCAAGAGAATCGGGTTCAGTAGTGAAAACTATTTTCTTTCTTTCTTTTATAACTTTATCTATGTGATCTTGGATTTCTCTTAGTTGATTATCCAGATCCTTCAGTTCGTTTTCTTGATCCGCCACATTTTCTTCTGGCAATGAATTATCTTTCAAAGCTCTAACTGGACCTTGCAATAAGGATTCGCGAATCCTCTGATTACTCATTCTCAAATCTTGTTCTTTTTTAAGACTCTCTATGTCTTTGTGAGAAAGAGTCAACTCAGAGTTTTCTCTTACTACAGATAATGCAATTGGGTTTCTTTTTGAAAGCTCTCTTTTTAGAAAAAAAATGCTTTTCATCAACCATTTTTTTGTTTTTTTTAAGACGGTTAGAAAACGTTTGCTTAGAATTAGAGAATGTTTCTTTTGGAATTTGATAATTTTTTTTTTTAGTTCTTTTGCAATGGGTTTAAAAAATGCTGCCCAATCCGGGCTTATTAGATCACCGAAAGGACGGTCGGTTAAGATTCCAAAACTTGTTAAAAAACGAACTTCCCGGTCCCTTTCCAGTTTCTTGGGCTCCTTTTCTTTCTTCGGATCTTTTTGAATGGATCGCGGCCCAAATCTGTACCAAGGTTTAAGGGAAAAAGGGTCGCTCACCTGTATCTGAAGACCTTCTATCGTCCAGTTTTGTGGCAATTGTTGGTATCCCAGTTTTTCTGATACGGTCATACCATTATAGGTACATATAGCATACGTCTCCTTTTTCAAACGCGCAAAGTCTATTGACCACTCAGGATCTTGAAATAATAATATACGGGCTACATTTTTCACTATTATCAATGAAGGGAATACAATCCTTTTTCTAAGAAAAGTATGCATTAATAATATTAAAGCTCTTATGGCTTGACCAAAGTCAATGTTCTCCCACATTTCCATTACATTCTCAATTCGTATCTCATCCTCCAGGTCTTCCTCGGATTTATCTTTCTCCCCTTTGGGTGCTAACCCCAACATTTGCCGCAGTTCCTTCCTATTATCCAAAATCCTCGTGACCCATTTTTTTTCATCTTTAGCCACTTTTTTACTTATCCGGGTTTCAAAAAAGAATTTTACTTGCACGGCGATGTTAACAAAAAAAGAAAAAATGGAGCGGCGTCGGAAAGTGAAAAGAGGGGAACGTGGATTTACTTGATAGATGCTACAAACGTATGCTTTACGTCTGTCATGACGCGCGGATCCCTTGATTAGTCCTCGACGAAAATCTGACATCTGGCCTAAAAAACGTATCGCATACTTTTTTCGCTTCCGCACAAGATTACCATGCTCATCTACCACCGGCGTCTTTTTCGCATCCTTCTCAGTAAACACTGCTACACGTTTGAATGGTAGTACCCGAAGATCATGATCGGCGAACATTCTTTCTCCCTCGGCTGTCCCTTCCACTTGTTCCAACTCGTCGATTAATTTGTATGACCATCGAGGAACTTTTTTAGTGATTTCTTTTAGTCCAATAGCTTTTTTTCTAATTCTTTGGGGATCGGGTAGAATAGGATTCAAAAGCAATTTACAAAATTTCCTTGCACCTTGGACATCCATTTTGACTTCTTTGCTTTTGAACAATGAAAATTTGTTCTTTTTTATTGGTACTACAGGTGTATTAACTATATCTATTTTCTTTTTCAATTTGTCATAATCTTTCTCGGGAATCAAAAGTACGTGAAGCTTATTTATCGAGCTTCTTATCATTCTTAGAGACATTTCATTTTTTTTTTTCAGCGAACTTATCTCTATGTCATTTTGTATTAAAGTTTTATTATTATTTAGGATTGAGGATGAAAAAAACTTTTTGCTCTTTGCACGATACGCTCCGGTCAAAAAAGGATCAGATATTTCAGGCAAATATTCGGTTTTAGTTTTATAATTACACAATCTTTTCCTTTTTTCGATAATATTTTGCAGGCTAGAGCTTTTCTTTCTTGCGAGGACATTTAGCAGACTTCTTTTTTTATCTAAAGTTTTAATTCGATTTCTAAATTCTGTACTCAGGCTGTTCGTTTTTTGTTCATTCCTATAAGTCCACTGGGTATAACTCCCAGGATCATACCATCCAAGAGCCCACCATTGATCATAGATTCGTGGGAACGCAGAAGAAATTTTTCTTTGTATCATTTCGAAGAAAGTTGACAAACTGGGTGGATATGTAAAACATATTCTTTCTTTTCCATCACTTCGACATTTATAAAAAAAATATTGTGACGTTTCATTTTTTACAGCCTTTTCAACGCCAGCACATGTTTTTATATATCGTAATGGACGGAGCGATTTTTGCGGGTCAAAAAGAGGAGTCACAAGAGGTTTTCCAAATGAGAATAAATATTTATCTTCTTTCAATATAGCTAACTGCGAATTCTCTTTCTCGATTTCGTTCGGATCCACCCTTTCTTGCGAGATAAGCGAACTAGAAATATGTTCTTCGGTAAATTCCTCTTGTTTCTCTTGCACCTCCTCTTCCACATCTTCTCCTTTTTCAACTTGCATCTCCCTCTCCTCAACTTGCATTTCCCTCTTTATTTTTTTTTGAATTTCTGATATTTTTTCTCTCGGGTCTCGAAACAAAAAGGGTGTTCGATCTAAATAGAAAAGAAAGGTCGCAAATAAGACAATACTAAAGAGGTGCTCCATATCTTCTATGAATTTGGATCTCATGTACACATTCTCAAATCCACGAAGTACCAACTTAACATAAAATCGAAAAAAAAGTTTTATATCGCTTACTAGCAAAGAACTCCTTATCCACCACAGTGCATCGTCTAATCCCTTATAATTCTTTATCCTGAGTAATACCGATTCAATCCGTTTGATGCCAAAAATTTCACGAATTAAACCAGGAACAAAAGAATTTCTCCATTTTTCTATAATGTACTTATTCCATGGAATAAGTACATTAGATGTAATGTACTTCATTCTCTTCGATCTAATAAACTGAAGTATCCACACAAATACCAATCCAACCCATTTTACGACTAAAATATGACCAATTAACCAACCAACAAAGCTACTTAGGACAAATAAAATTTTATTGTTGCAGCGAAAGATATAAATGTGGTTTAATCTGGTTAACATTGGCCTTGCCAAAAGGCTAAGGCTCAATAATTGAAAAAGCAAATTATTCAGGAATACCCATTGAATCCTAAGATTCCGCATTGAATTAGTAAATTCCAAAGCAAAAAACGAATCCGGGTATTGACCGCTATTGTTACATAAGAAATGAAAGAAAAAATACGGGGGAACTAGTAAAAGTAGTGTATGAGGTCTACCTAACGCTAGATGCAGAGGCGCATAAAGCATTGATATGAATATCAAAAGTTGTCCTGTAAAAAAACCTGCTGTTTCTGAAACCTTCTTTTCGATTGCATCTTGGTCTCCTTCCAAAAACCGGGGTCGGAGAAGGAAGAGATAAGAGCATCCCATGGAAAATGCGCTAATAAATCCATAGTAGAGTCCGACCATAACGACGGAATTACTTATCTTCATGCATAGGGATACGAGATTAACCAGTAGAAACGATTTAAAAATCATCACGAACCTCCTCTCCTCTTGTTGGATTAAGATAATAGTTTTTTTTAAGTTATTCTTTATCTGTAATATATGTAATTTTTTTTTTGAAGTTATTCTTTATTTTACGTGGGCTTTTCCTAGCATTTTACTGTTAAGCATGGTTATGCTTCTTTCCGTCTATCTCTCTATTCAACAAATAAATAGAAGTTTTATCTATCAATATGTATGGTCTTGGACCATTAATAATGATTTTTCTTTAGAGTTCGGTCACTTAATCGATCCACTTGCTTCTATTATGTTAATATTAATTACTACTGTTGGAATTTTGGTTCTTTTTTATAGTGATAATTATATGTCTCATGATCAAGGATATTTAAGATTTTTTGCTTATCTGAGTTTTTTCAATACCTCAATGTTAGGATTAGTTACTAGTTCTAATTTGATACAAATTTATATTTTTTGGGAATTAGTTGGAATGTGTTCTTACCTATTAATAGGTTTTTGGTTCACGCGACCTATTGCAGCAACTGCTTGTCAAAAAGCTTTTGTAACTAATCGTGTAGGGGATTTTGGTTTATTATTAGGAATTTTAGGTCTTTATTGGATAACGGGTAGTTTTGAATTTAGGGATTTGTTCGAAATAGTGAATAACTTAATTGATAATAATAATCACGTTCATTTATTATTTGTTACTTTGTGTTCCTTTCTCTTATTTGCTGGTGCAGTTGCTAAATCCGCGCAATTCCCCCTTCATGTATGGTTACCTGATGCCATGGAAGGGCCCACTCCTATTTCCGCTCTTATCCATGCCGCTACTATGGTAGCAGCGGGCATTTTTCTTGTAGCTCGGCTTCTTCCTCTTTTTGTAATCACACCTTACATAATGAATTTTATATCTTTGATAGGTATAATAACAGTACTATTAGGAGCTACTTTAGCCCTTGCTCAAAAAGATATTAAAAGAAGTTTAGCTTATTCTACAATGTCTCAACTGGGTTATATGATGCTAGCTCTAGGTATGGGTTCTTATCGAGCTGCTTTATTTCATTTGATTACTCATGCTTATTCAAAAGCATTGTTGTTTTTAGGATCCGGATCCATTATTCATTCAATGGAATCCATTGTTGGCTATTCTCCAGATAAAAGCCAGAATATGGTTCTTATGGGCGGTTTAAAAAAGCATGTACCAATCACAAAAACGTCTTTTTTGGTGGGTACGCTTTCTCTTTGTGGTATTCCACCTCTTGCTTGTTTTTGGTCCAAAGATGAAATTCTTAATGATAGTTGGTT